CTAATTGTTCCAAACTATCACTAGTGGCATTAATCAAATTTACTTTTTCTCGTTCTATTTCAGAGTATCCATTCATTCGATACTCATCTGCTTCTATTTCCACTTTACGTAAGCGAGTCCGGGCTCTTTCGAGCTGCTCGACGGCCCCTTTACGTAATTCTTCCGAATTTCGAATAGTACTTAAAATCCTCTGTTTTCGATTATCTAATAAATCATTTAATGAAAGTAGATTATCTTACCATTAATTTCACAACTTCCATGATCTCTTCCCGAACCAAACATGAATCTTTCGATTCATTTGGCTCTCACGCTCAATTATTTATTTATGGTATGAGTATTCCCATAGCTTTTTTAATGTAATGAGCCTACCTTCTCTTTTCTGTTTGTAGTTAAACATATCAAAACTTATAAATATAAAATAAAAAACCAGAATATTAGGAAGACTCTTCCGACTAGACCAGATCAAAATCTAAAATTGTCAGCAAAGTTGTTTTTTTATTTGTACTTTTTTTTTCTTCAAGTCCAAAAATTCCTCTTTTTTATACATAGGTCGTCGATTCGGCATTAGAATTAGATAAAAAAAGGAACTTTGTTTGCTTTTTTTATCTCGTAAATAGTTTAAATTTATTTATTGATATGAGTGTTATATATTAAAATCAAATAAATTACCAATTTTTTTGAACTATTTGGTTACTAACGTAGTGGTAGAAAGAATACCATGTTTTGTCCGGACTTTAAACAATTTAGCTTTAACCATGTTAAAGGTCTCGCATTATTGGTTGATAGAGAATCAAAGTGGATTTACCAATAAATCACGAAATGCTATGGTTCTTGCATATAATTTCTTAATTTATTCAGAAGAAATTCGTCGAGATCGTGCACTTTTTTACTATGTTCCCCTATTTTACTATTTCCCCTATCCCTTATAAATACCATAAGTGCAGATGGATGGATCCATCCTATTCTTGAAATAAACAACTCGCACACACTCCCTTTCCAAAATAAATCAATACACCAAGCACTACACTTAGATTTATTGGATTTGTTGCTAAAATATCGGTATTAAACCCGAAACTTCCGGCGTATGGCCAGTGGCCCAAGTAAACGAAAGAATCAATTACATTTTTCATATATTCTCCTCTCTTTTCTTTTGGATAGGACTAACAAAGTACAGAGTTCTTTTTGTATCACTCCGATCGCCCTTTTTTTTATCGATTTTTTTTTATTTCCACTTTATTTATTATTTATTTAATGAGAATAAAATAAATCTAGTAATTTCATTTGTTTTGTTTAAATTTTTTTTACATTTTCTAAAATTTTCTAATAAGATACTTTACTTAGACTTTAGACTTAGGTTTTAGATCTGATATCAATTGAAAAATATTTCATTTGTCGAAACACTTCCAAACAATGAAAATAAAAAAGTTTTATATTTTCTATTGTACTAAGCTAAAGACAGAAAGGAAGAAAGCAAGTGAATGCGGTAATTCCTCATCTTCAAATCAATCCTTCCTAGGTATTGTCTCAATAAATAAGTAATTTTTTAGTAACGTGTTAATATAATTCTAAGAAGCAAAGGAAAATTCCAAATTAATAGTTAATAATAAAAAAGTCTCTAAGGTACTTTTTTTATATTAAACAAAAGGATTCGCAAATAAAAGTGCTAATGCCACAACCAGTCCGTAAATTGTTAAAGCTTCCATAAAAGCTAGACTAAGCAATAAAGTACCTCGTATTTTACCCTCTGCTTCCGGTTGTCTCGCAATACCTTCTACAGCTTGGCCTGCAGCAGTACCTTGACCAACTCCAGGTCCAATAGAAGCAAGCCCCACGGCCAATCCAGCAGCAATAACGGAAGCGGCAGAAATCAGTGGATTCATGGTAAGTTCCTCACACAAAACAAAAAAGAAGAAATGGTTAATGATACAATCAACCAATCAATTATGACTTTTTTAATTAAGATCCAGCGGTCAAAGTAACTAAAAACTCCAAGTTGAAATAATAATATTAATTACTAAAACTAAATTAAAAAACGGAATCGTCAGAACTATCTCGTTTTTCGTTTTTAACTATCATAGAGTTTTTGTAAATCCATATGCATACAGTTGTAACTATTGTATTTCTTTGTTTCGAACCATTCTTTCATTTAATTCTTCGTTCTTTACTACACTACACTATTGTTAAGTTTATTTATTTTTTCATTCAAAAAAAATTGCTAGAAGAGAAGGACTGATATTGAAATCTATCTAAATGCAGTGTGAGCTGCAATCAATATCAATCAAATTCATTTAATACCAAATTAATCCAATATAAAATAAATAAAAATTAATATAATATATAATAAAATATATAAAAAATATATAAAATATATATATATATTAATATGTAATAGTATAGTAATAAAATAGTAATAAAAAAGTTAATATGTAATACATATTATGTAATAAAAAAGTACCAATAGATATTAATTATTAATATCTTAACTTAATTAACTTAAATATCTTAACTTAATTAACTTAAATTAAAAATTTATTTATATTTATTATTTATAATAAATTAGATTATTTGTAATTTGTATATTATATATATTATCAAATAATAATAAATAAAATAATAACAAAAATTTTGAATATAAAAATATAAGAATTAAGGAATTAAATTAAGAATAAATTAATTTAAATTAATAATATTAAGAATAATAAATAATATATATAAAATAATATATATAAATAAATATATAAAATATATATATATAAATAAGAAATATATAATGATAATGTAAGAAATATATAATGAATTGAATCTAATTTCAATTTGAATTAAACCGGATTATAATTAAACCGGATTATATATATATTTATTTTATGTTGTATATTATTCATATATAACATAACAAATATGAATAATGAAATATGAATAATGAGGATCCAGAATATGATTATAGGATTGGTTGTAATTAGGAAAAATAGAAATTCTAGCCTTACACCTTACAATACTATAATAAATAAATAAAATAAACAATACTAAAAAAAAAAAAGACTATTTGAAAAGCTAGTTAATGATGACCTTCCATGGATTCACCTATATAAGCCGCGGCTAAGGTTGCAAAAATAAGAGCTTGAATACCACTTGTAAATAATCCAAGAAACATGACAGGTATAGGAACTACTGAAGGGACTAAAGAAACAAGAACAACAACTACTAATTCATCGGCTAATATATTTCCGAAAAGTCGAAAACTAAGAGATAAAGGTTTTGTGAAATCTTCTAGGATGTTAATTGGTAAAAGGATGGGGGTTGGTTGAATGTATTTCCCAAAATAACCCAATCCTTTTTTGCTAAGACCCGCATAAAAATATGCGACGGACGTGAGTAAAGCTAAAGCAACAGTAGTATTTATATCATTCGTGGGTGCAGCTAATTCTCCATGAGGTAACTGTATAATTTTCCAAGGTAAAAGAGCACCTGACCAGTTAGAAACAAAAATAAAGAGGAACATAGTTCCAATAAAGGGAACCCAAGGGCCATATTCTTCTCCAATCTGGGTTTTGCTTAAGTCTCGAATAAATTCAAGGATATATTCAAAGAAATTCTGACCGTTGGTCGGAATGGTTTGTGGATTCCGAACAGCTATAATGACTGAACCTAATAAGATAGCAATTACTACCCAAGAAGTGATAAGTACTTGGGCATGGATTTGTAAACCTCCTATTTGCCAATATAAATGTTGGCCTACCTCTACACCCGATATATCGTATAACCCTTTGAGTGTTTTAATGGAACATGGTATAACATTCATATTGTCCTCTAGCAGAAATTGAACTTAAAAAAAGAAATTATTTTGATTCAACCATCTCTATCTCTTTTTCAACTCACCAATATGAATCAAAAATCGTATTCATTAATTGTATAATTGTATAGTTAAGATATCAAGAATTTACATAGGATACCAAGAAATCACGTAATATAATAACATATTATCAATATGCCCGCACTTACCTTTTTGCTTTTTTTTTATTTAATTCAAGATATAGTAACCGAATCCAAAAAATCCCCCCTTAATCATAATCAAGGATTTCTTATATAGCTAGAGCGGCCCCCACAAATTGCGGATACTAATTTGTTAAGAACCAATCGGATTGAAGCTATAGCATCATCGTTGGATGGAATCGAAATATCTGCGAGATCCGGGTCACAATTTGTATCGATTAAACAAATCGTCGGAATACCCAAAATTACACACTCTCGAAGAGCCGTATATTCTTCTTGCTGATCGACGACGATCACAATATCAGGCAACCTCGTCATATATTTGATACCGCCGAGATATGTTTGCAAGGTAAATAATTTTCTCTTCAATATTGCCGCATCTCTTTTGGGAAGACGGTTGAGTTTACCCATCTTTTGTTCTGCTCTTAAATCCCTGATCTTTTGAAGTCTCGTTTCCGTAGTAGACCAATTCGTTAACATACCACCAAGCCATTTTTTATTAACATAATGACACCGGGCTCTTATTGCAGCCGATGCTACTGAATCTGCTGCTTTATTTTTGGTACCAACAATTAAGAAGGTTCTTCCCCTACTTGCCGCATCAAAAACTAAATCAGAGGCTTCTGATAAAAAACGAGCAGTTCCAGTGAGATTTGTAATATGAATACCTTTACGCTTTGCAGAGATGTAAGGGGCCATTCTAGGATTCCATTTCTTAGTACCATGACCAAAATGAACTCCGGCCTCCATCATCTCTTCTAAATTAATGTTCCAATATCTTCTTGTCATTTTTCCCACACTTCCTTTTTTTTTTTTTACTTTAACAAAGAGACGAGATACTTTGAAATAAGTAATTGTTCCGATGGAACCTTCTGCCGGGAATTGACCTTTAATACACAGTACAAACCATTAATGTCTTTTAATTACTTATTTTTTTATCAATATTCGAACAAGAACAAGATAGTTAAGTTAAAAGAAAAGCCAGACCAGATAATGAAAAACAGATAATTAAAAGAAAGTAAAAAAATCCGCTCTTAGGAATCATGAAATCGCGTAAATGATTGTTCTAATGTCTCATGGAAATTGTTTGGTACATAAGAACAAAATAATTCTCTATGGTGTAACAAAAGATCTTTTATTTCCAAGTCAAATAGATTCTTTCTTTTGATTTCCAAATAAAAGTTTTTGTCCTTACTTGAATGGTGCACTAATTTTTTGAATCCTGTACCAACAGGTATAATTCCACCTAGAACAACATTCTCTTTCAGGCCTTTCAACCAATCAATACGACCTCGTAGAGCAGCTTTTGCTAAAACTCGAGCGGTTTCTTGAAAACTTGCTTCGGATATGAAACTTTGAGTATTCAAAGATGTCCTTGTTATTCCCAATAGGATTGCGCGATAAGAGATCGCTTCGTCCAAAGCGCGCCCCACTCGTTCCGCTCGCAACAATCCAATTAATTCCCCAGGTGAAAAAACATTAGACATTCCATCTTCTGAAACCAACACTTTTGATGTTACTTGACGTACAATAATCTCTATATGTCTATTATGGATCTGTACCCCCTGAGATCGATAAACCCTTTGGATTTTATTAACCAAAGAGATACGACTTTGAGCTATGGTTAGCTCGGCTTGAATCAAGAATCCCCAGGGGATTCCAAAAATTTTTGGTATACCTTTGTTCCAACCTTCAACTCTCCTTTCAAGGTTCATTGATATTGAATCAATCGAACGTACTTCTAAGATTTGTTCCACTTTTGGAAGACCTTGTGTTATGTCACCAGATCTTGATTTTTCATATATAAATGTAACTAATGTATCTCCTTCGTAAAATATTTTACCATAATGGCCATGAATAGTTGCTCCTGGAGTGGCTAAATAGGGCTTAGCGGATCTTATAATTAAAGCGTCAACATCAACAATTATAATTTGCCCAGATTTTTTTATGTGCGGTTTGTATTTGAATAGACATATATTTTCACAAAAAAATTGTCCAAGGCTAATTATTGTAGATGTCTCTTCCCAATAATCGTGATGGAGAAAATGCCAATTCAAATGGAATGGATTCAAAATGATGTTACTGCATGGATCGGGATTATAAATCCTCCTATTTTCATCTATTAAACAGTATTTAAGTACTTGAAGTACTTGGAAAGTCTGTTGAAAATTACCAAGTAGCAAATATTTCTTTAACAAAATCTGATTATAAGTTATTAAATGGTAAAATAAATATAAATTTACCATTTTAGGGACAATAGTCCCCAAAGGACACAACAAATCCTTAATTGGGATTATGGGATCCGATTCTTTTATCATGTTATATTTCGAACCATTGAATGGACCAATTCGAGAACAATTGGATGATGACAAAATTATCAAAGATTGGCATTCCTTATTTCGATTCAACAATGTACCAATAGTACCTTGATGTTGTGTAAGTAATTGAATACTAACCTTGCGGTAAAAAGGATTTATATTTGTACGATCTAATCCATTATCGGAAATCAATCCCGAACTTGCCCTATCATATCTTTTTCCGATATACGAAATGCTGGACTTTACTAACTCAATTCTCATGAAATTTCGAATCAGATCATTTCCCTTTACCTCAATAAAAATAAAGGAAGCACGAATCTCTTTCGGAGAACCATTTTGTTCTGGATCCCAATTCAATATTAAACAAGTGCGAACTAATTGAATACTTGTGTGAAAAATTCCTCGAATTGACTTGCCATTTCCATAAAGGATATAATTGACAACTCTAAGTTGGACATTATCCTTTTCCCGCAAGAGATCTTGAGGAAAAAGTGTTGCTAAATTTATGCCATCAATTATTTCATATGTGACTACGGGTCGAACCGAAACAAAATACTTTTTCTTCGTGGGTGTGATCCGTTGGACATAGATCCAATTTTTCCATTTTTTTGATTCCTTATCATTTTTTTTTTTTGTTTTTGGTGGTTTTGTTTTTGGTGGTATAAAAATGCCGCTGTGCCTAGATATCTTATCTGCTTCTCCAGGAAAATAAATATCTCCGGAAAATATTTTTAGTTCAATATTTTTTTTTTTTCTCTCCAGGCGGACTAATCCGCCTACTCGACTTCTTGTATTTAAAGCGAGTTGTGTATCTACTCCAATGATACTATTGTTCTGGACCATTATCAATGAAGATCCAGGTAAAATATGCACTTCCTCGAGAATAAAAAAAAAACGATCTACTTTCATTTGGTATTTCGGAATAAATTCTTTTGATCCTCTATACTCAATCAAATCCTCTTTTTTTATAATTGAATTGACCTCTACGGTCCCATATTTAGTAATTCCCGAATTATTTCTTCTGTATCGTGGATCATCAAAAAAAACAAGAATACTATTTCTACGTAAAATACCCTGTTTTGGTATTTCGATTGAAATACCAAAACAGGGTATTAGTTCATTCTCTCGTTTTTTATCATATTGTAATGGGATGATGAATCTATTTCTTCGCTTTTTCGCTAAGAAATAAGAATTCCCTTGGATAATAGAAGGATATATAATATTCCAATGACCATTATATATGGTTTGATCAGGTCTTGTTGAATAGTCAAGAATTTTCTTATCTTTTTTATCAGAAGTATCTAACAATTTATATCTTACTCGACCGTTAGTCATTGATAGATCAGAGATATATCTTTCTTCGACAGAAAAAGCATGAGGATTCATTTGATCTTGATCTTTGTGGAGCGAAAAAGACACTATATTAGATCTGCACGAACCTCCTGCTAATATCCATAAATGACTTGTTTTTAATAATAGATGAACATTACCATATGTATATTCAGGTGCATGGTGTACATCAGTACTCCAGTGCATTTCTCCCTCTGATTCAGAATAAATATGTTTTCGTACCTTCTCTTTAAAATAAAAAGTGGACGTTCCAGCACGAATTTCAGCAATTACTTGTTCTGATTCTACATATTGATTATTTTGAACTAAAATCAAACTCTTTAGTGGAATATTTACATTATGTAGAATATCCCGACTCTCAATAGTTACATACAAGTCCATAGAACATAGAAAAGCGGGATGCCCATGACGGGTACGTGTGGGATGAACCAAATTCTCATTCAATTTTATTTTTCCATTAGAAGGAGCTCGTACATACTCGGCAGTACCACCTGTGAATACTCCACCGGTATGAAAAGTTCTTAATGTTAGTTGAGTCCCTGGTTCCCCAATTGATTGACCTGCAATAATACCTACAGCTTCTCCCAATTCGACCAGGTCACCATGAGTAGGACTCCGACCATAACATAATTGGCAGATCCAAGATGTACTCCTGCAAGTAAAGGGGGTTCTAATATATATTGGTTGCGCTCGAAAGGTTATGAATCGATTTATAAGTCCAATCCCAATATCTTGATTTCGAGTGGCAAGACATCGCAAACCAATATATATATCGTCTGCTAATACACGACCAATTAGTGTTTGGACAAAAATTTTTTCTGTCATACCGTTTTGAGGGCTCACGGAAATACCTCGGATAGTACCACAATCTGTTCTACGTATAATAATGTGTTGAACTACTTCAACAAGTCTACGTGTGAGGTATCCAGCATCTGATGTTCGTACAGCAGTATCTACAACTCCTTTGCGAGCTCCATAGCAGGAAATTATATATTCTGTCAAAGAAAGTCCTTCACGTAAATTGCTTTGAATGGGTAAATCAATCATTTGTCCTTGGGGATCCGACATTAATCCTCTCATACCCACTAATTGATGTATCTGAGATGCATTTCCTCTAGCTCCCGAAAAGGACATTAGATGTACTGGATTAGAAGGATCAGTCATACGAAAATTAGGATTCATTTCTTGTCTCAAATATTCACTTGTAGCATACCATATCTCAATGGATTGACGTAATTTTTCTACCGCGTGTACATTCCCATAATGATGGTGTTTCTCTAAAATAAAACTTTGTTGTTCGGCGTCTTGGACTAACCATCCCTTCGAAGGGATTGTTAAAAGATCATCAATTCCTAATGAAATAGATGTAGCAGTGGCTTGCTGGAAACCCAAAGTTTTTACTTGATCCAGGATATGTGATGTATATGCCATTCCGAAATGATCGATTAACCTGCTAATAAGTCGTTTCATAGCAGTTCCATTTATCACTTTATTGTGAAAGACCAGATCAGCCCGTTCTGCCATAAGTACCTCTTCTCTTATATTTCTTCTGCTAAGTAGGATTCGACAATGGACCCAAGTCAATGATTCGAAAACTTCCTTTCCTCAATCTTGATTCACACAGAAATTCAGAAATTAGAATACCAGTGAAATTTGATTTGGGAGACCTGAATTACCCTAGGCACAAACATCGCCTAATCTAAGAAATTAGATTAGATAGCGTATGAGTGGGCTCGACAAAAACCCTGTATGGCTTCTTCTAATTCTCTATAAAAAGAAATATGACCAAGAGTAGTTCGAATGTATATAGAACGGATTTCTTTTGTTATACTTCCTACTATTAGATAGTGCCCATAAATCTCATGATAAGTACCTAAAGATTCATATTGAACTTCGATGGGAACTTCTCTTGAACCAATGACACGTTGATCTCGTCTCCATCGGAGCCACAAAGGACTATCTAAACTGATTCTTTTCTGTCGATAAGCTCCAAGTGCATCATAGGAACTAGAAAAATGGGGTTCTTTTTCCCTCGTATACCTATAGTTATTATTATGATTATCAACTATTTTTTTTTTGTAGTTTCCACTATTATATGGATTATACCTATTTGCACAAATACCTCGACGATTTCCGATTGTTAATAAATAGAGTCCAATAAGCATGTCTTGAGTTGGTACAGAAATAGGATCCCCGATAGCTGGAGACAAGAGATTCATATGAGAAAACATAAGTAAACGAGCCTCCGCTTGAGCTTCCAAAGATAAAGGTACATGAACAGCCATTTGATCCCCATCAAAGTCTGCATTGAAACCCTTACAAACTAATGGGTGTAAACAAAT